AAAAAGAACTCGGTTGTGTAATGATAAGACTAAAAAAGAATATTTACCCCAACTATACGATCCTTTCATAAATGGACCCTATCGTGGACGAATCAAAAAATTGTTTTCACTTTCAATTAAAAAGGAAATTTCTCGAAAAAATTCTATAGAAAAGTTTTTGATAAATAAGATTCATAGTATCCTTTTTATTATTAATCGACTAGAATTTGAACAGAAACCAAATTCATTTGATACAAAAGCATGCGCAAAGCAAATGGATTATTTATTGAACTTAATCAATGAATTTGCTGTAAAATCAACATCAAGTTTAAATTTTAAAAGACCTTTTATAGTTCCTAAACATGAACAAGTAAGAATTGATTCAGAAGATAGAATAAAAGTTTTAAAATTTTTATTTGATGCAGATAGAACTCTTCCAAACGAGAAAACGATAAAAAAAAAATCTATTGCATTAACAGAAATACATAAAAAAATCCCTTACTGGCCATACAAATTAATTGCTGATTGGGAACTAGACGAGGAAGAACGAGAGGAGGGTGAGATAGAGAATATGCAGATTCGCTCAAGAAAAGACAAAAGTGTAATTATTTTTACTGATAACCAAGAGAATACTGATACTTATAGTAATACCCAAGAAACTGATGATACTGATGAACCAGATGAAGTTGCTTTGATACGTTATTCACAACAACCAGATTTTCGTCGAGACCTAATCAAAGGCTCTGTACGTGCTCAAAGACGTAAAATAGTTACTTGGAAATTCTTTGAGGCAGATGTGCATTCCCCCCTCTTTTTGGACCGAATAAACAAATCCCCTTTTTTTTCTTTTGATATTTCCGAACGTATAAACCGAATTTTTAGAAATGGTATGTGGACAAACACAGAACTCAAAATTTCGGATTCTAAAGAGAAAACCACAGAAGAAAGTGAGAAAAAAAAGGAAGAAGATAAAAAAGAAGAAGCCAAAAGAAAGGAGAAAGCACGTATAGAAATAGCGGAAGCCTGGGATAGTATTTTACTTGCTCAAGTAATAAGAGGTTTTTTATTAATAACCCAATCGATTCTTAGAAAATATATTATATTGCCTTCATTGATAATATTTAAAAATATCGCCCGTATGCTATTATTTCAATTTCCTGAATGGTCCGAAGATTTTAAGGATTGGAATCGAGAAATTCATGTTAAATGCACCTATAATGGCGTTCAATTATCAGAAAAAGAATTTCCAAAAGATTGGTTAACAGACGGTATTCAGATTAAGATCCTATTTCCTTTTCGTCTGAAACCTTGGCATAGATCGAATCCACGAGCCCCTTATAACGATCCAATGAAAAAGAAAGATTCAAAAAAAGATTCGTGTTTTTTAACAATTTTTGGAATGGAAGCAGAATTCCCTTTTGATTCTTCCAGAAAACACGAATCTTTTTTTGAACCCATTTTTAAAGAACTCAAAAGAAAAATTAGAAAATTGAAAAAGAAATGTTTTCTAATTCTAAAAATTTTTAAAGAAAAAACAAAATTGTTTCTAAATGTTTCAAAAGAAATAAAAAAATGGATCATTAAAAGGATTCTTTTTTTAAAAGAAATAAAAAAAGAACTATCAAAAATAAATCCAATTCTATTATTTGGATTGAGAAAAAGAAAAGTATATGAATTGAATAAAACTAAAAAAGATTTGATAATAAGTAATCTGATGATTCCTGAATCATCGATTGAAACTATACCATCGTCCATTGAAACTATACCTCGGAATTGGACAAATTATTCGTTGACAGAAAAAAAAATGCAGGATCTAACTGATAGAACAAACACGGTCATAAATCAAATAGAAAAAATTACAAATGAAAAAAAGGGCGGATTTAGAATTCCGGATAGAAATATTAGTTTTAACAAAATAAGTGATGATAATAAAAGGTTGAAAGCACAAAAAAATATTTGGCAGATATTAAAAAGAAAAAATGCTCGACTAATACGCAAATCACATTATTTTATAAAATTTTTCATTGAAAGGATACACATAGATATCTTTCTATGGATCATTAATATTCCTAGGATCAATACACAACCATTTCGTGACTCAATAAAAAAAAATTTTAATAAATACATTACCAATAATGAAACAAATCAAGAAAAAATGGATAAAAAAAATCAAAGTTTAATTCATTTTATTTTGACTATAAAAAAGACACTATATAATACTAATATTAGTAAAAAAAATTCAAATACTTTTTGTGACTTATCCTACTTTTCACAAGCCTATGTATTTTACAAACTCTCACAAACCCAATTTGTCAATTTTGATTTTTATAAGTTAAAATCTGTCTTGCAATATAATGGAGCAGCTCCTTTTATTAAGAATGAAATAAGGAGTTATTTTGTTGGAACACAAGAACTTTTTCTTTCTCAATTAAGACATAAGAATTGTCAGAATTCTGGAATAAATCAATGGACAAATTGGTTAAGGAATCATTATCAATATGATATATCTCACATTAGATGGTCTAGACTAGTACCACAAAAATGGCGAAATAGATTCAATCACCATTATATGAATAAAAATAAGGATTTAAGTAACTCATCTAAAAAAACGAAATTTATTCACTACGAAAAACTCAAAAATTTTGAAAAGGCTTCATTACTGAATGAAAAAGAGAATTTTAAAAAACAATATAAATATGATCGGTTAGCATATAAATCTATTAATTCTGAAAATACGAAGTACTCGTCAATTTATGAATTGTCATTACACGTAAAAAACAACCAAGAAGTTTTTTCGAACTCCAACACAAATAAACTCAAATCTTTTTATATGATGGAAGGTATTCCTATTATCCCTATCAATAATGATCGAGTACAACATGATATTACAAATATGGATAAAAATCTGGATAGAAAATATTTTGATTGGAGAATTATCCATTTTTGTCTTAGAAAGAAAATCAATATTGAAGCTTGGATCAATATTGATACTGACCCAAACAGTAATAAAAAATGTACTAAGGATAAACTTAATGATTATCCAATAATTGATAAAATGAATAAGCAAAATTTTTTTGATCTCACAATTCATCAAGATCAAGAAATCTATTTATCTAATCAAAAAAAAAAATTGGATTGGATGGGAATGAATGAAGAAATATTAAACCGCCCCATATCAAATCTTGAACGTTGGTTCTTCTCCGAATTTTTGATCCTTTATAATTTGTATAAAACTAAACCGTGGGTTATACCAAAAAAATTACTTCTTTTAGATTCTAATATAAATGAAAACGTTACTGATAAAGATCTTTTTATATCCTCCAATGAAAAAAAATCTCTTGAATTAAAAAAACGAAATAAAGAGCAAAAAGAATCAGCGGACCAAGCAAACCTTGAATCTGCTCTTTCAAACCAAGAAAAAGATGTTGAAGAAGATTATATGGACTCGGAGATGAAAAAACAAAAAAATAAAAAACAAGACAAGAATGATACAAAAGAGGAGTTTGATTTCTTACTAAACAGGTATTTTCAGTTTCAATTGCGATGGGATGATATTTTAACTAAAAAAATAATCAATAACATCAAAGTATATTGTCTCCTGCTTAGACTGATAAATCCAAGAGAAATAACTATATCCTCTATTCAAAGAGGAGAAATGAGTCTTGATATTCTGATAATTGAGAAAAATTTAACTCTTACGGAATTCATCAAAAGAGGAATTTTGATTATTGAACCAATTCGTCTATCTATAAAAAATGATGGGCAATTTATTATGTATCAAACCATTGGTATTTCATCGGTTCATCAAAGTAAACACAAAATGAATCAAAAATACAGAGAAAAAACCCATATTGATAAGAATTCTGATGAAGTCATTACCAAATATAAAAAGATGACTGGAAATAGAGATAAAAATCATTATGATTTGTTTGTTCCTGAAAATATTTTATCACCTAGACTTCGGAGAGAATTTAGAATTCTAATTTGTTTCAATTCTAGGAATAGAAATGATATGCATAAAAATTCAGCATTAGGGAATGGTAATAAGGTAAACAGTCAAGTTTTGGATAAAAACAAAGGATATAAAAAGAAACTTATTAACTTAAAGTTATTTCTATGGCCCAATTATCGATTAGAAGATTTAGCTTGTATGAATCGGTATTGGTTTGATAGCAATAACGGCAGTCGTTTCGGTATGGTAAGGATACATATGTATCCGCGATTGAAAATCCATTACTAGTAAAGTTTTGCTATCTTTCCCATAACGCAGCGGGTCGATGACGACAAAGAGGTGCGCACATTCAATGTCTTACATTCTATTCTGATACATGATACTAATTCAATGACATATCAATTCGATCTACAAATGAATCAATAAAATTGTCTGATTTTAGGACTAAGTTTTTATCGTTTTGGAGGATAGAAAACAACCATCCTTTTGTATACCTTTGTATACTGTATACCTTTTCAAATTTTGAAATTAAAATAGGATTGATTTAATTTGATTTAATAAAAATCGAAATTAGACCGAAATTAAGATTATTCTCTATACCAAACTAAAACAAGTGCCATTATTATTACTGATCAATAAAAATATCTATCAATCAAAATATCTTAAAATATCTTAAAATTAAAAAAAGAAGGGGGGTTCGTTTTATGGTAAAAAATTCATTCATCTCAGTTATTTCACAAGAAGAAAAAGAAGAAAATAGGGGTTCTGTTGAATTTCAAATATTAAGTTTCACCAATAGGATACGAAGACTTACTTCCCATTTACAATTACACAAAAAAGACTATTTATCTCAGAGAGGTCTACGTAAAATTCTGGGAAAACGCCAACGCCTGCTATCTTATTTGTCAAAGAAAAATAGAATAGGTTATAAAGAATTGATTAATCGGTTGGATATTCGTGAATCAAAAACTCGTTAATTTGAAGAAGCATTTTGAATTATTTGATTTATTAGATCGTGAATTTGAATGAACTTTTTTTCGTTTTCAGCAATTCAATTCATGAAAGAGTGAATTAAGGAAAAACCTATGAATATACCAGCTACAAGAAAAGACCTGATGGTAGTCAGTATGGGTCCCCACCATCCATCAATGCATGGTGTTCTTCGACTTATCATTACTCTAGATGGTGAAGATGTTATTGACTGTGAACCAATATTGGGTTATTTACACCGAGGGATGGAAAAAATTGCGGAAAACCGAACAATTATACAATATTTGCCTTATGTAACACGTTGGGATTATTTAGCTACTATGTTCACAGAAGCAATAACAGTAAATGGGCCGGAACAGCTGGGAAATATTCAAGTACCTAAAAGAGCCAGCTATATCAGAATAATTATGTTGGAGTTGAGTCGTATAGCTTCTCATCTGTTATGGCTCGGCCCTTTTATGGCGGATATTGGTGCACAGACTCCTTTTTTCTATATTTTCAGAGAAAGAGAATTAGTATATGATCTATTCGAAGCTGCCACCGGTATGAGAATGATGCATAATTATTTTCGGATCGGAGGGGTGGCGGCTGATCTCCCTTATGGCTGGATAGATAAATGTTTGGATTTCTGCGATTATTTTTTAATAAGGGTTGCTGAATATCAACAACTTATTACACGCAATCCTATTTTTTTAGAACGAGTCGAGGGGGTAGGCATTATTGGTCGAGAGGAAGTAATAAACTGGGGTTTATCAGGACCAATGCTGCGAGCGTCCGGAATACAATGGGACCTTCGTAAAGTTGATCAGTATGAGTGTTATGACGAATTTGATTGGGAAGTACAGTGGCAAAAAGAAGGGGATTCATTGGCTCGTTATCTAGTCCGAATTGGTGAAATGGTGGAATCTGTAAAAATTATTCAACAGGCTCTCGAAGGAATTCCGGGGGGACCATATGAGAATTTAGAAATCCGCTACTTTGATAGAGAAAGGAATCCAGAATGGAATGATTTTGAATATCGCTTTATTAGTAAAAAACCTTCTCCTACATTTGAATTGCCGAAACAAGAACTTTATGTGCGAGTCGAAGCTCCAAAAGGCGAATTAGGGATTTTCCTGATAGGGGATCGGAGTGGTTTTCCTTGGAGATGGAAAATTCGACCGCCGGGTTTTATCAATTTGCAAATTCTTCCTCAGTTAGTTAAAAGAATGAAATTGGCTGATATTATGACAATACTAGGTAGTATAGATATCATTATGGGAGAAGTTGATCGTTGAAATGATAATTGATACACTAGATACACTAGAATTACAAGAGATCGATTCTTTTTCTAGATTGGAATTTTTAAAGGGGGTCTATGGAATTATATGGTTACTTATTCCTATTTTAACTCTTGTATTGGGAATTACAATAGGCGTACTGGTAATTGTATGGTTAGAAAGAGAAATATCCGCGGGAATACAACAACGTATTGGACCTGAATACGCCGGCCCTTTGGGAGTTCTTCAAGCTCTAGCAGATGGGACAAAACTTCTTTTCAAAGAAAATCTTTTTCCATCTAGAGGGGATACTCGTTTATTCAGTATCGGTCCATCCATAGCAGTTATATCCATTTTAGTAAGCTATTTAGTAGTTCCATTTGGGTATCGTCTTGTTTTAGCGGATCTCAATATTGGTGTTTTTTTATGGATTGCCATTTCAAGTATTGCTCCCATTGGACTTCTTATGTCAGGATACGGGTCAAATAATAAATATTCCTTTTTAGGTGGTCTACGAGCTGCTGCTCAATCAATTAGTTATGAAATACCATTAACTTTATGTGTGTTATCAATATCTCTACGTGCGATTCGTTGATATATAGACATAAACCTTTCTCTATTCTTCCTTTCGAGGAAAACGGTGGAATGAATTGAGTAGGGTTAGAGATCTTCATTTTTTTTTTTTTATTCATTATTCGGATTGAAAAATTCAATAAAATAGTTATATTGAGTGAAAGAAAACAGCTTATATATATATTATATAATTTAGAATATATAAATATATAAATTCGCAGTAAAAATATTGAGTCTCATTTTCCATGTATAAGAGTTAAAGAGTTAAGCGAAAATAAACATAAACATAAGAAATCGGTTACCCCAAGCCAAGATTGGTCGATTAGTCATCCTGACTTGAAGCGGGCTCAAAAAATCCACCGTATTGATTTTTCACTATCATTTGTATGGATTAACATACATGTATTATCATAACGGAGGGTTGAACAAAAACGAGTGGATGGTTAGAAACACCAAAATATGTAACGGATTTGTAATGGAAATGGAAATTATGTAAATTATCCAAAAAGGGCTTTTTTACATAATATACAAACAACGAATACTAATCGGGGCTTAAAGTTAGTAGAAATTATTAGGAAGTACTCCCCAAGGCACTATTCCAATCCAGAGTATGCTCCTATCCACCGATGAAATACATAACTATTGGGAACGAAAAAATCCTTTATTTTGTAAGCCCTCTTTTTTTAAGAAATAGAAAGAAGAATAGGAACGAAAAAAAAAAGAGAAAGAAACCCAATTCCAATAAAAAAATATATCTTTTTTATCCTTTTCCATATTCATATTCTATATTCATATATATATAGAATATATATCATAATTCATGAATTAATATGGAATTTTTTTTTTCGTAAGTAAAAACGAAGGGTTAATTATGTTAGTTATATTTCTACAAGAAGTATTTTATTGAAGAATTAAGTTATTACTCGACAAAGAAAAATTGAAATTTTTTAAAGAAGGGGTGAGATCAATTCAGAAGTACTTTGTTTTTTTTTTTTATTTTATTATTAATTTATTTAATTATTAAAATAACAATTATTTAAAACTAATAATTATAACAGACAGAATTCTATTGGTCTAATTTTGGACCGTCCAATAAGATTTGACCTTATCCATCCTACAAATGTATCAAGATAAAATAATACTTACCCGGTCCTTAGATTTATTTATGGCCTTTAAGGAGCCGTATGAAATGAAAATCTCACGTACGGTTCTGTAATAGCGATGATAACAGTGATGGTATCACCGACTATGATTATCTAACAGTTCAAGTACAATTGATATAGTTGAGGCGCAATCAAAATATGGTTTTGGGGGGTGGAATTTATGGCGTCAGCCTATAGGGTTTATCATTTTTCTCATCTCTTCCCTAGCAGAATGTGAGAGATTACCTTTTGATTTACCAGAAGCAGAAGAAGAATTAGTAGCAGGTTATCAAACCGAATACTCGGGTATAAAATTTGGTTTATTTTATGTTGCTTCTTATCTAAACCTATTAGTTTCTTCATTATTTGTAACAGTTCTTTACTTGGGAGGCTGGAATATATCTATTCCAGACATATACGTTTCTGAGTTTTTTGAAATAAATAAATTAGGTGGAGTCTTTGAAGCGACGATTGGTATCTTTATTACATTAACTAAAACTTATTTGTTCTTGTTCATTCCTATCACAACAAGATGGACTTTGCCGAGGCTAAGAATGGACCAACTATTAAATCTTGGATGGAAATTTCTTTTACCGATCTCTCTCGGTAATCTATTATTAACAACTTCTTCTCAACTCTTTTCGCTGTAAAGGAATATTCTATATTCACAATTTGTCTCAAACAAGAGAAATAAACAAACATAAAATTATTCATATATATATTCACGATATGTTTTCTATGGTAACTGGGTTCATGAATTATGGTCAACAAACAGTACGGGCTGCAAGGTACATCGGTCAAGGTTTCATGATTACTTTATCTCACGCAAATCGTTTACCCGTAACTATTCAATATCCGTATGAAAAATTAATCACCGCGGAACGTTTCCGTGGTCGAATTCATTTTGAATTTGATAAATGTATTGCTTGTGAAGTATGTGTTCGTGTATGTCCTATAGATCTACCCGTTGTTGATTGGAAATTAGAAACAGATATTCGAAAGAAACGATTACTAAATTACAGTATTGATTTCGGAATCTGTATATTTTGTGGTAATTGTGTTGAGTATTGTCCAACAAATTGTTTATCAATGACTGAAGAATATGAACTTTCTACTTATGATCGTCACGAATTAAATTATAATCAAATTGCTTTAGGTCGTTTACCAATGTCAGTAGTTGACGATTATACAATTCGAACAATTTTTAATTCACCTCAAATAAAAAATAAGTAAATCTCTTGATTCAAGAATAAATTCCAATTACTTTAACAATACTAAGGTTCGGTTTTGATTTATTTATTTAAAAGAAATAAAGGTTCTTTTGTTTTGTTTGGTCAATAACTAGAAATGAAATTCCAACTATTAATTGGTTGATTAAGAAGCGAATCTTTATTTTGATTGAAAATCTATTAATTAATATATCTGTATATATTTCGAAATAAAAAATTTCGGATTAGACCTATTCCTTCAGATAAAGAATAAAATTAGCCCAATAATTGTACCTACATTTAGTCCTATCTCTTAGGATTTAATTAGGAATTTTTGAAAAATTATTAAAAAAAATTTCTGATCGGGTCTCAATAAAGTCATGAAAAACATTTAGATTTATTTATCTCTTATTTTACATATAATGGATTTGCCTGGACCAATACATGACTTTCTTTTAGTCTTTCTGGGATTGGGTCTTATACTAGGCGGTATAGGTGTGGTATTATTTACCAACGCCATTTATTCTGCCTTTTCATTGGGGCTGGTTCTTGTTTGTATATCCTTATTTTATATTCTATTAAACTCCTATTTTGTAGCTGCTGCACAACTTCTTATTTACGTGGGAGCTATAAATGTTTTAATTGTATTTGCTGTGATGTTTATGAATGGTTCAGAAGATTACAAAGATTTGAATCTTTGGACTGTTGGGGATGGGATTACTTTACCAGTTTGTACAAGTATTTTTGTTTTACTAATAATTAGTATTACGGATACGTCATGGTACGGGATTATTTGGACTGCAAGATCAAACCAGATTATAGAGCAAGATTTGATAAGTAATAGTCAACAAATTGGAATTCATTTATCAACAGATTTTTTTCTTCCATTTGAATTCATTTCGATAATTCTTTTAGTCGCTTTAATAGGCGCAATTGCGGTAGCGCGCCAGTAATAAATTTCTAGAATTTCCAACAGTAATCAAAATTCAACTCTGTTCTGTGTTATTACATTTTTTTATCTTCCATTTTAAATTTAAAATTGGTTTTAAAATTGGTTATGTCTAAAAGTCAAAATAAAAACTCTTTTATTTAATCTATTACCAATACAATATATTTCTTTGTTCCGCACTTTATATTCTAGTCAATTGAATCTGTTGAATTGTTATTCAGTTCATATTGAAATGAATCAAAATTGATAAGGAGTTAGTCAATGATGCTCGAGCATGTACTTGTTTTGAGTGCCTACTTATTTTCTATCGGTATCTATGGATTGATCACAAGCCGAAATATGGTTAGAGCCCTTATGTGTCTTGAACTTATACTGAATGCGGTTAATATAAATTTCGTAACATTTTCTGATTTTTTTGATAGCCGGCAATTAAAAGGAAATATTTTCTCAATTTTTGTTATAGCTATTGCCGCCGCTGAAGCAGCTATTGGACTGGCCATTGTTTCGTCAATTTATCGTAACAGAAAATCAACTCGTATCAATCAATCGAATTTGTTGAATAAGTAGTGTAGTATTAATCATAGAAATTACAATATTCATAAATTCTAATTAACATGACCATACATTAAATCTAATCCATATTTTAGAAAATGTAAGAAATCAAAGTATCTTGGTTCTATCGTATGAGTCGATCCAGAAGTAGATTGCTTCCAAATTTCTGGTAAATTATTGATTCATCTGGTGTCTAAATATATGATTCATTTACAAGTTTACTAGATCGAAAATTTCTGACGTTTAAAAATTTATAGATCCAATGTCACATTCAGTAAAGATTTATGATACGTGTATAGGGTGTACTCAATGTGTGCGAGCCTGCCCAACTGATGTATTAGAAATGATACCTTGGGATGGATGTAAAGCTAAGCAAATAGCTTCTGCTCCAAGAACAGAGGACTGTGTCGGTTGTAAGAGATGTGAATCTGCCTGTCCAACGGATTTCTTGAGTGTTCGCGTTTATTTATGGCATGAAACAACTCGAAGTATGGGTCTAGCTTATTAATACGTTTCAGAAAACCCTACTCGAATACATTTGATTTTTTTACCTTTACCGACAAAAACCCGCGCTCAAAATATATTTATTTCGAGCACGGGTTTTTCTGGTCCAAGTTTATTTTGTTTTTACTATGAATAATTTTCCTTGGTTAACGCTAGTTGTAGTTTTGCCAATATCCGCGGGTTCCTTAATTTTCTTTCTTCCTCATAGAGGAAATAAGGTAATAAGGTGGTATACTATATGTATATGTATAGTAGAACTCCTTCTAACAACCTATGCATTCGGTTATCGTTTCCAATTGGATGATCCGTTAATGCAACTAACGGAGAATTATAAATGGATCAATTATTTTGATTTTTACTGGAGATTGGGAATAGATGGAATTTCTATAGGACCCATTTTACTGACAGGCTTTATCACAACTTTAGCTACTTTAGCGGCTTGGCCCGTTACTCGAGATTCACGACTATTCCATTTCCTAATGTTAGCAATGTATAGTGGGCAAATAGGACTATTTTCTTCTCAAGACCTTTTACTTTTTTTCATCATGTGGGAGTTAGAATTAATTCCCGTTTATCTACTTCTATCCATGTGGGGTGGAAAGAAACGTTTGTATTCAGCTACAAAATTTATTTTGTACACTGCTGGAGGTTCCGTTTTTTTATTAATAGGAGTTCTGGGTATTGGTTTATACGGCTCCAATGAACCGACATTAAATTTTGAAACATCAGCTAATCAATCGTATCCTGTAGCACTGGAAATAATATTTTATATTGGATTTCTTATTGCTTTTGCTGTCAAATCACCGATCATACCCCTACACACATGGTTACCAGACACCCATGGAGAGGCACATTATAGTACTTGTATGCTTTTAGCCGGAATCTTATTAAAAATGGGAGCATATGGGTTGGTTCGGATCAATATGGAATTATTACCCCATGCCCATTCTATATTTTCTCCCTGGTTGATGATAGTAGGCACAATTCAAATTATCTATGCAGCTTTAACATCTCCGGGTCAGCGTAATTTAAAAAAACGAATAGCCTATTCTTCTGTATCTCATATGGGTTTCATAATTATAGGAATTGGTTCTATAAGCGATACAGGGCTCAACGGGGCCATTTTACAAATAATTTCTCACGGATTTATTGGCGCTGCACTTTTTTTCTTGGCCGGAACGAGTTATGATAGAATACGACTTGTTTACCTCGACGAAATGGGCGGAATGGCCGTCTCAATTCCAAAAATATTCACGACTTTCAGTATCTTATCAATGGCTTCGCTTGCATTACCGGGCATGAGCGGTTTTGTTGCCGAATTGGTAGTTTTTTTTGGAATACTTACTAGCCAAAAATATCTTTTAATAACAAAAATCTTAATTACTTTTGTAATGGCAATTGGAATGATATTAACTCCTATTTATTCATTATCTATGTTACGCCAGATGTTCTATGGATACAAGCTTTTTAATGTCCCCAAAAACTCTTATTTTTTTGATTCTGGACCGCGCGAGTTATTTATTTCGATTTCGATCCTTTTACCGGTAATAGGTATTGGTATTTATCCCGATTTCGTTTTCTCATTATCAGTTGAGAAGGTCGAAGCTATTCTATCAAATTTTTTTTATAGATAGTTTTTGTCAATAAAAAAAATACGATGATTTTAAAAATCGTTCATTGTCCAAAAAAAGTCTTTTTCAGCTTTTAAGTTAAATAAAAAAATTGGAATTCTATTATAAAAATATAACCAGATATTTTGACATTTTGAGAACCATTTGAATCAAGTAATGGAAATAGAATGATTCAAATGGTTCTTGATGGTTGATATAAGGATTTCATAATGTATGCTGCCCTAGGCTTTTCGTTGTCAAGTACTTTAAATTCAATTAGAAATTCAATTAGATTCAATTAGATGGTAATGTAAATGAACCATAACTATGTAACCCTATTCCTAATAGATTAACCCCAAAATAACATATCCAAATTATAAGAAAGCCCATTGAGGCCACAATTGCAGAATTTTCAGTTTCATAATTTTTATTTGTTCGGATATGTAAATAAATCGCAAATATGGTCCAAGTAATAAATGCCCAAGTTTCTTTTGGATCCCAATTCCAATAGGATCCCCATGCTTCATTAGCCCATACTGCTCCCGAAAGAATACCTATGGTTAAAAGGGTAAATCCTAAACTAATAATACGATAACTCCATCGATCCAATTGTTGAATTAATTGATATCTGTAATAATTCTGAGAAGAAATCAAAGAAGTGTTTTTTAACACATTGTTTCTTTCATTCACGTATTGAATCTCACCAAAGGCAAATTGCTCAGTTAACAAATTTTTGCTTTTACTAAAAATCCTTATGGATTCTCGAAATGTAATGACTAGAAGAGCTAGTGATAATAATGATCCACACAAAAGAGCTGCATAGCTCAACACCATCATACTTACGTGCATCATTAACCAATGTGATTGGAGAGCCGGTACTAATATTGCAGATTGATGCATTTCATTTAAAAGACCTGAAGTAGCGAAACCCTGGGTAAACATAACACTTGGCGCCGTTATTGCGCTTAAATGGTTTTTATGTTTTTTAAAATACGGAATCATATGAATAATGGAAAAACCCCACGACAGAAAAATTAATGATTCATATAAATTGCTTAATGGTAAATGCCCAAAATAAATCCAACGAATAACTAATAATCCTGTTATGCAGAAAAAAGTAGCTATCATGCCCTTTTCGGATGAATCATATAGTCCTACGATTTCATCGACAAATAAAGTTATCAAATGAATTGTAATTACAATTGAAATGATCGAAAAGGATATATGAGTTAATATACGCTCTAAAGTTGAAACTATCATAAAATTTATTAAAGGGATTCTCAATTATAGGAATTGAAATAGGGAATTGAATTCATTATAGGGCTTACTCTTTTAGAAAAAGCCATGCCGCTACTCGGACTCGAACCGAGATGCTCTAGCACTGCTTCCTAAGAGCAGCGTGTCTACCGATTTCACCATAGCGGCTTATTCAAAATCATAATAACCTATTTTTATTCAATCGTCGAGATTGGGAGGGTTAATTCAATATTTTTTTAGGAAACATTCAAATTGATGACTAAAAATTTGTTTCAAAATCAGGCATTTAATCTAAACGTTTTCTTTAATAATATTAATAATCTTATCTTTTGTTTATTAGTTATTTTTATTTTAGAGTATCCTTTTTTTCAGTTAACTAACAACGGGATTTTTCATTTTTTAGTTTATTACTTTTTTATTACTTTATTTATGGTCTCCTGAAAATAAAAGCAACATTTGTAACGAGATAATTTTGTCATGGCTCGAACTAAAAAATAACAAAATGAATTCCATTTTATATTGTTATTGCTATTAGAGAATGGAATTCATTTTGTTTTAATAACAAATGAAATATTAATTTAGATAATAATCTATTATTATTCGATTAATATTATTTATATTCTTGATAACTTGGAAATTTTACAAAAAAAAATTCTAACAAAAATTAGAATCATTTTTTTGAATTAGACCTATTCATATTATTTAGTCTATTGTTTAATTATTTATTTGTCACACAAAAAAAACTTTTTGAGTTACCGGTAGAAAGAGATTTCGCTAATGAAAAAGCTTTCAATGCTGCCCAATATCCTTTTTTTTTCCAAAGATTTTTACGAATACGTTTTTTGGAACTAGAGGTGCGCTTTTTTGGAACTGCCATTTTAAAATTATAATCGGTTCATCGGTTGGATGTGAAAGACATCTAGTGTTCAAAATCAATTGTTCTTTACTATATCTCTAGCTAGCTATTCTAGAAATTGCATTCCCTTGGTGTTTGGAAAAATTGTTTAAAATATTACAAATATTACTAAGAACAATACGATCTACTATGCCAAATAGAATAGATTGAAGTTGATAAAATAAAAAATACAAACAAAAGGGGTTGGGGGTCTTTACTTTCTATTTTTGTCATGTTCCATTCTTACATGGAATAAAATACATGGAAAGGTTTAAAAACTCAATTCCTCTTCCGCTTAAGATTAATAAAAAAAAAACTGTAATAATTTTTTTTTTTTTTTTATTATATTAAATTAAAAAAATGGGTCAAGTTCGAAGAAAGAGGACATTTAATTTTTATTTTTAAATTCGAATGGTCCTATGTAGTTAATTGATTAAAATATACAAAACACTTTCTAAAACTAAAATAAAAGCCATTTTTTTTTGCCCCTCCGTTTTTATTTTAGATAAAAAAGTTTAGGATAGCAAAGCATTTCTTATAAATAGTTTTTATTGTAATCGAAGACATTAGTTCTAAAAAAATTCGTTAATGATTGGGAATAACCGAACCAAACTGCAATAAATAGGTTTTATGAGTCAAGTTATGGGCCCTATGATTCCTATTAACTACCTTTTTGTTGTCATTATTTAGCCTTGCTCTATAGATATAAATAAATTATTGTATTACGTAATAATTAGATCGAAATTGCCATTTTTCGTTTTTATCTTCATAAAATTTCATATTAATAATTCAATATTAATAATAAACTAATAATAAATTAAACTAATAATAAATTAAAGTACATATTTATTTTTCGCTCGTAACTTGTTTATATCATTTGACTAACCCTAATTCTTCATCTTCATTTGAAATATTTGAAGTAGTTTGGAAAGATTCCGAATAATTAAGGTTGGAAAATGAAATTCTATTTAAGTTGTATTTTATATATCTTAATTTTTTTATTAATCGACCGCTTTCAAAAGAAAAGAAATAAGAACTGGTGAATCAGAAACAATTAATTAAGATAATTTTTTTATTTATTTTTATATGGAATATACATATCAATATTCATGGATCATACCGTTCATTCCCCTTCCAGTTCCTATGTTAATAGGAGCAGGACTTCTACTTTTTCCAACGGCAACTAAAAATCTTCGCCGTATGTGGGCTTTTCCGAGTGTTTTATTATTAAGTATAGTTATGATTTTTTCAGCCCATTTCTTTATTCAGCAACTAAATAACAATTCTGTCTATCAATATGTATGGTCTTGGACCATCAATAATGATTTTTCTTTAGAGTTCGGCTCCTTAATTGACCCACTTACTTCTATTATGTCAATATTAATCACTAGTGTTGGGGTTATGGTTCTTATTTATAGTGATAATTATATGTCTCATGATCGAGGATACGTGAGATTTTTTGCTTATATGAGTTTTTTCAATACTTCAATGTTGGGATTAGTTACTAGTTCTAATTTAATACAAATTTATATTTTTTGGGAATTGGTTGGAATGTGTTCTTATCTATTAATAGGTTTTTGGTTCACCCGACCCAGTGCGGCGAATGCTTGTCAGAAAGCGTTTGTAACTAATCGTGTTGGAGATTTTGGGTTATTATTAGGAATTTTAGGTTTTTATTGGATAACTGGTAGTTTTGAATTTCGGGATTTGTTTGAAATATTCAATAATTTGGTTTATAATAATGAAGTTAATCCTTTATTTGTTACTTTCTGTGCTTTCCTATTATTTGCTGGCGCAGTTGCTAAATCTGCTCAATTTCCCCTTCATGTTTGGTTACCCGATGCCATGGAAGGGCCTACCCCTATTTCAGCTCTTATACATGCTGCTACCATGGTAGCAGCAGGAATTTTTCTTGTAGCTAGGCTTCTTCCTCTTTTCATAGTTATACCTTATATATTAAATATAATATCTTTGATAGGTATAATAACATTATTTTTAGGAGCTACTTTAGCTCTTGCTCAAAAAGATATTAAGAGAGGTTTAGCTTATTCTACAATGTCTCAATTGGGTTATATGATGTTAGCTTTAGGTATGGGTTCGTATCGAGCTGCTTTATTTCATTTGATTACTCATGCTTATTCGAAAGCATTGTTGTTTTTAGGATCTGGATCTATTATTCATTCGATGGAAGCTATTGTTGGATATTCTCCAGATAAAAGTCAGAATATGGTTCTTATGGGAGGTTTAAGAAAACATGTACCAATTACAAAAATTTCTTTTTTATTAGGTACACTGTCTCTTTGTGGTATTCCACCTCTTGCTTGTTTTTGGTCCAAAGATGAAATTCTTAATGATAGTTGGTTGTATTCACCTATTTTTGCAATAATAGCTTATTCTACGGCAGGATTAACCGCCTTTTATATGTTTCGCATTTATTTACTTACTTTTGAAGGACATTTAAACATTTATTTTCAAAATTACAGTGGCAAAAAAAGCAGCTCATTCTATTCAATGTCTCTATGGGGTAAAGAAGGACCTAAAATTATGAAAACAAACTTTCGTTTATTCGATTTATTAATGATGAAAAACAACGAAGGTGCTCCTTTTTTAAATACATATCGAATTGATAG